TATGGTCCCATATTTAGTAATTCCTGAACTACTTCTTCTGTATCGGGGATCGTCGAAATAAGCAAGAATACTATTTCTACGTAAAATCCCATTTATGGGTATTTCAATCGAGATACCAGAACGGAGCATTAGTTCTTTCTCCCGTTCTTGATCATATTGGAATGGGATGATGAATCTATTTCTTCGCCTTTTCGCCAATAAATCAGAATTCTCGTGGAGAATGGCAGGATATAGGAAATTCCAATGACCATTAGATATGATTCGATCAGGTCCTGAATAATCAAGAATCCCCTGCCCTTTTTTACTGGAAGGATCCGAACTAAACAATTTGTGTCTCACTCGATCATTAGTCACTGAGAGGTCAGAAATAGATCTCCGTTCGACAGAAAGAGAATGAACATTCATTTGATCTTGATCCTTGTGGAGCGAAAAAGTGACTATACTGGATCTGCACGGACCTCCTGATAATATCCATAAATGACTTGTTTTTGGTAAGAGATGAACATTACCATATCTATATTCAGGCGCATGGTACACATCGGTACTCCAGTGCATTTCTCCCTCTGAGTCAGAATAAATATGTTTTCGAACCCTCTCTTTAAAATTGAAAGTGGATGTTCCAGCGCGAATCTCAGCAATCACTTGTTCTGATTCTACATATTGATCGTTTTGAACTAAAAGAAAACTTTTTTGTGGAATATTCACATTATGTAGAATATCCTGACTCTCAATAGTTACATACAGGTCTATATAACATAGAAAAGCAGGATGTCCATGACGTGTACGTGTGGGATGAACCAAATCCTCATTGAATTTTATTTTTCCATTAGAAGGAGCTCGTACATGTTCTGCAGTACCACCTGTAAATACTCCACCGGTATGAAAAGTTCTTAATGTTAGTTGAGTCCCTGGTTCCCCAATTGATTGACCTGCAATAATACCTACTGCTTCTCCCAATTCGACCAGGTCGCCATGAGTGGGACTCCGACCATAACATAATCTACAGATCCAAGATGTACTCCTGCAAATAAAGGGGGTTCGAATATATATTGATTGTGCTCGAAAGGTTATGAATCGATTGACAAGTCCAATACCAATATCTTGATTTCGAGTGGCAATGCATCGTAGACCCATATATATATCGTCTGCTAATACACGACCAATTAGTGTTTGGATCCAAATTTTTTCCGTCATCCCATTTCGAGGACTCACGGAAATACCTCGGATAGTGCCACAATCTGTTCTACGCACAACAATGTGTTGAACTACTTCAACAAGTCTACGCGTGAGGTATCCAGCATCTGATGTTCGTACAGCAGTATCCACAACTCCTTTGCGGGCTCCGTAGCAGGAAATTATATATTCCGTTAAAGAGAGTCCTTCGCGTAAATTGCTTTGAATGGGTAAATCAATCATTTGTCCTTGAGGGTCCGACATTAATCCTCTCATACCTACTAATTGGTGTACCTGAGATGCATTTCCTCTAGCTCCCGAAAAGGACATTATATGGACTGGATTAGAAGGATCAGTCATCCTAAAATTAGGATGCATTTCTTGTCTCAAATATTCACTTGTAGCATACCATATCTCAATGGATTGACGCAATTTTTCTACCGCGTGTACATTCCCATAATGATGGTGCTTTTCTAAAATCAAACTTTGTTGTTCAGCATCTTGGACTAGCCATCCCTTAGAAGGTATTGTTAAAAGATCATCAATTCCTAATGAAATGGATGTAGCAGTGGCTTGCTGGAAACCCAGAGTCTTTACTTGATCCAGGATGTGCGATGTATATGCCATTCCGAAGTGATCTATTAATCTGCTAATAAGTCGTTTCATGGCAGTTGCATCTATCACTTTATTGTGAAAAACCAGATCGGCCCGTTCTGCCATAAGTACCTCCATATTCCGCTGAGTAGGATTCGACAATGGGTTTGAGTCAGTGATTTGAAGACTTCCTTTCCTCGATCTTGATTCACGTAGAAATTCAGGAATTATGATACCGGTTGAGCCGTAGAGAACCGAATTTCCACGGTATCACATAATTACTTAGCTTAGGTATCGTATGAGTAGGCCCGACAAAACCCTTGTATGGCTTCTTCTATTTCTCGATAAAAAGAAATATGACCGACAGTTGTTCGAATGTATATACAAAGGATTTCTTTTTTTACACTTCTTACTATTAGTTTTACACTTCTTACTATTAGATAGTGCCCATAAATCTCATGATAGGTACCCAAAGATTCATATTGAACTTCGATGGGAACTTCTCTTGAGGCAATGACACGTTGATCGAGTCGCCACCGGAGCCACAAAGGACTATCTAAATTGATTCGTTTCTGCCGATAAGCTCCAAGTGCATCATAGGAACTACAAAAATAGGGTTCTTTCTCTTTCGTATACTTATTATCGTCAACCGTTTCATTTTGATAGTTTCTTCGATTACATGGATTATACCTATTTGAACAAATACCTCGACGATTCCCGATCGTTAATATAT